TAATCTCCGGTTGACTGTAACAACAGACCCCACTTTTTTATATTCTATTAGCCTGAGTCAAGAGAACTCTCTCTTTCCGATCTGAGTCATCGAGCGGCCGTAACCTCAGGCAAACTTTTCTGTCCTGCTTCTACGCGGAAAGCTGTCTTCCTATTCAAATTAGGCACAAGCTTACTTTCTTCGATTGGAGACAACGTAACAAATCCTCGTTAATTAGGGAAATGAATTCATAAAGGCTTACATCCCAGCTACAGCAAGAACAGGAACCCCAACTGCACCGATGCAGGAACTCCAACATCTGGATTCCCTCTCGGCCCCAGTCCTTGAATCAAGCGAGGGTCTTTTGAGTGAGTGGAAGGGGCTGATGTGCCGGTCGTTGAATTGGCTTGTTCCGCAGGGAATCTGTAAAAAGGAATTTTTAGTTATTTAGAGAAGTGCCGCAGGCTTTTTGTATATTCTAAAATTAATAGATTTTAGTTAGCTCTTCCTGTTATTCCAGTAGTTGGATTAGGAAAGAAGAGACAAAGAAGGCAGGGTAAGAAAGGGTTTAGCCTTCTATGAAACTAGGAAACGATTGTAACCTGTCTAATGAATCTATCCTGATTACGCGTATCATCGCTACTAATAAACTCTTATGATTACGCTGCTTCTATTCAGAAAGCGCACTGATCGATCGAAGCCACCGGCTTCTCCTCCCATTCATCAGACGTTGAGTGAACAACCTCCGTCATCTCTTCCTCACGGAGTGAACTAAACAATTGATTGGGAGTGTTGGGCTCAATGCCCGGGGGGAATTGAACGCATTTACTCTAAAGGTGAACATATGAGGGGCAGTTCCGTCTTCGCCTCTGCTACTTGTTGATCGGAACCCCTTTAACAAAACCTTAGGCTCAAGTGACTGTAGCCAAAGAAGTTCTATGCCATAGAATAGGTTCCGTTAGTGGCGAAGCTGTCTCCGAGATTGGGCTTTAGTAAGCAGCTAAATCACTCTTTACGCCAGGTGAATCATTCTAATTACGTTTCAGGTCTAGAAGATATGCTGACATACCTTTCTTCGTGAGAGATTGGCTTGGGTATGAAGGAAGCAAGTCCCATTTCGAGAGCATATCTTGCTTGAGCTGGCACTTTCTTCCTTATATCAATCCCTAAGGGAAATGTCTGTTGACTTTTATAGGAAGCTTTCTTTCTCTTCGGATTACTCGATAAGCTGGTTAGGGCACTGGAACACCTTCTGCTCCTTATGAGGAAAGGCCCTCAACTCATCTCTGACTCGGCATCTATTATTATTCCGTTGGTACTCCGCAGTCTGTCCCCTTAGTTTCATGTCGAACTACTCGCCTTGAATGAGATCGCTATCTTAGGACAGTCTTCTGCATAGTTGCCGTTGACAGAGCTAACGAAGAAAGCAGTCCAACTTATCTTCCCGAGGGAAACGAAGATTCCTCTCATTCCGATCTATCGAACATGAAATGCTCGGGCCGGCTTCCGGGGAAGAGAGCTATAGAAGTAATGTCCTAGTTGGGGGTCCCGGGAGTCCCTTTCGTGGGCGAGCGGAATGTCTAGTTTGCTATGTTGCAGTGGAGTACTCAAGAAGTCTACTCCGGCTTAGCGCCCCCGCATGCACTGATTGGTCGAAGGCTTTCATCTTCCTCTTGTTTTGTTCAAGTTGTTAACAAAGTAAGGGGCCTAACCCTTTCATGTTCCTACTGCTTCCTGTTGCCCTATCCCCGGCTCGGGTATGCGCTCTAAAAGACTCCTGTTTCACTTCTAGAGTTAAGAAAGGAAGATACCGAGTCAGAGGCCAATGGGTACTTACTCATAAGACGCCTTCCTTGCAGCCTCTTCGTCTCCCGTATAAGATGCTAAGGGAGAAGTGAGCGGCTTAGGTATCTACCTAACCCTTCTTTTAATATAATATTCTTTCCTCTTAGGGAAATAGGATAGCTGTGCAGATGAATTGAATCAGTAAGCGCAGGTACTCTTGCTAGAGATTGGAATAGTGTTCAATCATCCGGTGCTCTCTTTCAGACCCTGGTGTAAGGTATGAAAGATAGAGTTGTGAAAGAAGAAGCTGCTTTAGTTTCCGGTGTTCTTGTTGAGTTCATAGCCGCTGTTAGAGTGATCGTTGCAGCAGTGATAGAATCAGTTGTCGCGGTTGTTCACGTATCAGCGTACTAATCCTAATGCGACGAATGGGAGTGATGGCATAGAGCTTGTTAAAGTTTGCCGCTTCTAGTGCTTTCTTGTTGTCGGAAGAGAGGTGTCATAAAGAAGATGGCATTCCCTATTGGAAGTTTTGAAGGAATTTACTCCGGTACTATTGAAAAAAGAAACAGCACATTTTTTTTTGGACGACAAGACAAAGATACCCAATTTGGAAAACTTTTGAAGGACAAATTCGGAGGGCTTAAAAGCGCCTCAATTCGTTTAAATTAAAAAGGTACCCACCCGCCAAACGGATGAGGGTAGCGAGGCATCATAAAACCCAAGCGAACAGGGA